TAATTACAATTGAAACCATCGAAAAAGAAATATGAGTTAATATATGCTCTAAAGTTAAAAATATCATAAAAATCTTGAATCCCTTAATCTTAATTAAGAAATTAAAATTGGGAACTGAATTCATTATATGATCTATTGTATCTCTTCTCGAAGATGGCATGCCGCTACTCGGACTCGAACCGAGATGCTTTAGCACTGCTTCCTAAGAGCAGCGTGTCTACCGATTTCACCATAGCGGCTTGCTCGAACTCATAATAGCCTATTCATATTCAATCGTCGAGATTGGAGGAGTAAATTCAATGCAATGTTTTTTAGGAAAGATTTAAACTGATAAATCCAAATTCATTCAAATAGGGATTTGAAGGTTCATTATTTTCATTTAGGGTGTCAGTTTATTAAATTAATTTAAGACTTTCGTGTAGGTTATGCTTTCCTGAGATTGAACTCTTGTAACTAGATAATTCTACCGCGATCGAACTCAAAAAAATGCATTTTTACAAAATAGACCCCATTTTGTTTGAATTATTTTAAAATGACACATTTTTCGTACACAATATCCTAACTAAGCTAACGGCTTTTTTGATTGGGTTGAAAGCGAAAGATATATGGGAGATCTATCTAATAATTTAGAGAAAGGAAATTAAGAAGTCCGAAAGTTACACAAAAAGTTTTAAAAATGGAATCAATTAGTATCAACAATTCATTAATTTTAACTTAGCTAAAGATTTTCTATTTGCTCTTCTATAGATATGATATAGAGAGAAAAAAGAATTTTCTTATTTATTATTGGAATTGTAACAAATAGTTCGATGGGGAAAATAAAACTCCCCACCTTGGAAATGAAAAAACATACTAAAAGAGGGTTAAAACCTCCTGTCTTTATTCTTTTTTCAAACAAAAAAAGTATTAGTTGTAGAATTCATTAAACAGAAGAATTCTTATTCCTATATCATAGGAGAAAAGAAAGGTCCATTTCATATTGATTAGCCCAACAATAATAACAATAGGTAATGTAAATTGTTCATTTTTAATTATGAAATGGACCTTTTTTTCGAGTCAAATCAATTCAGATTATTCCAACGTTTTATTACTTATTTGTTTGTCGCACAAAAAAACTTTTTGAATTTCCGGTCAAAAGAGATTTCCCTAACGAAAAAGCTTTTAACGCTGCCCAATATCCCTTCCGTTTCCAAATATTTTTACGAATACGCTTTTTTGATATAGAAGTACGTTTTTTTGGAACTGCCATTTAAAAATGAAGAGGTTACTCATTATTATAGTTGGATGTGAAAGACATCTATTGTTCAAAACGAATTGTTCTTTTTATTCTCTAGATAATATTATTTTCATATAAATGTAGATAGGTGAAAGATATGTGAAAATTGCATAAAATATTACTAGAAGAAGAGGATATATGATTTTTTTTTCAAAAAGAAAATGGTTTTTCTAGTCCATACAATATTCGTAAGAAAGAAAAATTTGTATTGATTGATATTGATACTTTTATTTCTCTTTCTTATTCAAATCTATAGAATATGCCGTGCCCTAGCAATTAAATTGGTTGAACTCTATAACATAAAGAATCAAAAAGACCCTACATTTCTATTTCTGCCTATTTTCGTCGTTCTACATTTAATTTACATGTACTAAAATACATCGAAAGGGTTAAGAACCCCACCCTTGTTGCTTACTGAAAAACTTTAATCTTTAATGTTTTTTATTTTATTAGACTGGAAATAAATCAATCAATTCCATAATGAACTAGTTCATTATTTTGAATAAACTAACTAAAATAGCGAGTTCTTATTTCATTAGGCCAGGTTAGTGATCTTAGTTAATCTAATCCTATGATTCATATTAGTATTTTTAGTGTAATTCTTTATACTTGCTCTATGACTAGAAATTTTTTAATAATCATTGAATTTTTCATTTTCGGTATCTTCATAAATATATTAGTGACTAACTAAGTATTCACGTTTTACGAGTACTTTAGTTATATCATTTGACCAATTGTAACTTCTTGATTTGAATAGTTGAAGTATTTAAGAAAGACTCACAATAAACAATAAGTAAGAATATAAAATTAGAAAATTCTATTTAAGTTAGTACATATCTTGATTTTTTTATTGACTCCTTTCAAAAGAGATAAGATCCGGTGAATCGGAAACACTTAATTAAGAATAAAAAACCTTTTATTTTTTATGGAACAGACATATCAATATGCATGGATAATACCCTTCGTTCCACTTCCAGTTCCTATGTTAATAGGGGTGGGACTTCTTCTTTTTCCCACGGCAACAAAAAATCTTCGTCGTATGTGGTCCTTTCATAGTATTTTATTGTTAAGTATAGTCATGATTTTTTCGATTGATCTGTCTATTCAGCAAATAAATAGCAGTTCTATCTATCAATATGTATGGTCTTGGATCATCACTAATGATTTTTCTTTAGAATTCGGCTACTTAATTGATCCACTTACTTCTATTATGTCAATATTAAT